TTTTTATGTCAGCAACAGAAGCCCAAGCTTATGGAATTGTTGATGTTGTAGCGGTGGTTGAGTGAAAAGCCCGGATTTTTTTTCGCGCAAATTCTCGATTTCCTATTTTATATTTTTGCTGAATTTACTAGAAAATTAAATAGAAGTAATTAAAAATCATCAGGTTAGGATCGATCTAAACCAGCCCATTTTTTATATGATATGATTCAACATGCCAACTATTAAACAACTTATTAGAAATACAAGACAGCCAATCAGAAATGTCACAAAATCCCCCGCGCTTCGGGGATGCCCTCAGCGTCGAGGAACATGTACTAGGGTGTATGTGCGACTCGTTCAGATCATGAGCTGGGATAAAAGAAAGAAAACCTTTTCTAGTATCAATGATCAGTACCGGGGAATAGGATAGAATAGAAAAAGAAGTCCGTTCAATTCAGTATAAAAAAAAGAATCTATCCATTCTATTGTGTATGAAATTTATGGTTTCCATTGGTGCAAATCCAATCACCTCAATTTAAGATGAGAAGCAATTCTCCATTGGTAGCAAATGGTTATCCATTAAGCGGAGAAAATCCTACTTAAAAATAAAAACATAAAACTTAGGCCCCTCTTGCAAGAACGGACTAACAGGGTTAGCTACCCAGCCAACTTTCATAATTAAATACCGTTACTGTGTAAGTAGATCTAATCGTGAAAGACCTATTACTGGATAATTCATGGGTAGAGCCAAAGAATGTGAACTATACAAGTTACCAATAACATTGATTAAATGAAGTAAAGGCTCCGGTGTATAGAGAAAACCTCACCGTTTAAGAAGTAACCATATAAACGAAGGAAGCCACTATTTCTTTATCCATTTATATTTTTTATTTATTATATTTTGATACCTAGTAAAATGAAATTTCTTATTTCGAAGTGAAATGTCTAGAAAAAAGAAAAATAGCGGTCGGGAAGGTTATAGTAGCCAAAGTCATTGGAATTTTTAGTTTATACATTGGAAAAAAGCTTTGTTATTAATAGACTAGGAAAGGGAAAAAGAATAACTGAAAGAAAGGAAATCTATTAGTTATTCGTCAAAGTTTCATTTATTCAATGACCAGAATTAGACGGGGAAATATAGCTCGGAGACGTAGAACAAAAATTCGTTTATTTGCATCAAGCTTTCGAGGAGCTCATTCAAGACTTACTCGAACAATTACTCAACAGAAAATAAGAGCTTTGGTTTCGTCGCATCGGGATAGGGATAAGCAAAAGATAAATTTTCGCCGTTTGTGGATCACTCGAATAAACGCAGTAATTCGTGAAATAGGGGTATCCTATAGTTATAGTAGATTAATACACGACCTATATAAGAAACAGGTACTTCTTAATCGTAAAATACTTGCACAAATAGCTATATCAAATAAAAATTGTCTTTATATGATTTCCAATGAGATCATAAAAGAAGTAGATTGGAAAGAATCCACCGGAATAATTTAAACGGAGTTCCCCGGAGAATGAACTCCGGGAGGGTAAAGTCAAAATAAATATGATAAAAAATAGTAAAAGTAAAACTGAACGAACACACTCAAAAAAAATCTTTATTCTTGCCCGATTCTTTTTTTTCTTACGACACGATAATTCAATCCATATTTTTCATATTTTTCGAACAAAACATCAATCTGCGTTTGAGTTCGGATTTTACTTTTTTTTAGTCAAGTGAAGAAAGAGTAAGCCTATTTATTTCTGGCTCGAAGACCCGCAGTTCTGGTGGTCGACTCGGTTCTTTCAAACTGTTTCTCATTATTAAGAAAAGGTAACAAAGATAAAATACGAGCTTGTTTTATAGCAATAGTAATTAATCGTTGTTGTTTCAAGGTCAATCTATTCACCCGTCTAGATAATATTTTTCCTTGTTCGCTAATAAATCGACTAATTAAACTCATGTTTCTATAATCAATTCGATCCCCCGATTGAATCGGGGGCAAACGCCTACGAAAAGATCGCTTGGATTTAAGAAAAGGCCGCTTGGATTTATCCATGGTTTGTTTAGTTTATTCCTTATCCCGAAAATCCTATTTCGGTCGGATCTAAAATGAATTAGAATAAATAGGATTTGGTTTGTTTATATTTAATTATGTTATATATAGAATATTTAACTATGTTCTATATAGAAATGTCATTTTTACCCTTCCTTGGAAGGGTTACATACAAGTGCTCGATTCGATCTATTTCTTTATCTCCCCATGAATCATATGTTTGTAACAAAATGGACAGAATTTTCTCAATTCCAATCGATTAGGCGTGTTGTGACGATTCTTTTCAGTAATATATCTGGAAATACCCGTTGCTACCTTATTAACACCGTTTCGAACACAACCGGTACATTCCAAAATAACCGTTATTCGGACATCTTTTCCCTTGGCCATGAACCCCCTTTGGATTTTTCATTTACTCAACTCTTCTATTTTCGATTCGAAACGAAGAAGAAGGAAGGAAGGATAAATAGAAGTTATTAACT